TATAACTATTGCAGCCGCTGAAGCAGCTATTGGACCGGCTATTGTTTCATCAATTTATCGTAACAGAAAATCAACTCGTATTAACCAATCTAATTTGTTGAATAAATAGTATTAATCATATAAATGGAAATTTGAATATTAATAAATAAATTCAAATTGGTAGGTTTGATACGGGTAAGGTATGATCGTGGTTGCAAAAACATAAGAAATCAAAGTATTTTGGCTCTCGCTCATAAATCAATCCGGAAGTAAATTAATTCTGATCACTCATTGATTCGTCTGGTATCTAACTATAGGATTCATTTATAAGTTAGTTTACTAGACCGAAAATTTCTGATGTTCAAAAATGTATAGATCCAATGTCACATTCAGTAAAAATTTATGATACATGTATAGGATGTACTCAATGTGTTCGAGCGTGCCCCACCGATGTATTAGAAATGATACCCTGGGACGGATGTAAAGCTAAACAAATCGCTTCTGCTCCAAGGACCGAGGACTGTGTTGGTTGTAAGAGATGTGAATCCGCCTGTCCAACGGATTTCTTGAGTGTTCGAGTTTATTTATGGCATGAAACAACTCGCAGTATGGGTCTAGCTTATTGATACATTCCATAAAACTCTACTTGAATCCATTTTCTTTTTTTTTTACCGACCAAATCCGTGCTCAATTTAATTTGTTTGATTTTGAGCACGGATTTTTATGGCCCAAGTGTATCTTGTCTTTACCACGAACCATTTTCCTTGCTTAACAATAATTGCCGTTTTGCCAATATTCGCGGCTTCTTTAATTTTTTTTCTTCCACATAGGGGAAATAGAGTCATACGTTGGTATACTATATGTATATGTATTTTAGAACTTCTTCTAACAACTTATGCATTCTGCTATTATTTTCAACCGGATGATCCATTAATCCAACTAATGGAGGATTATAAATGGATCCATTTTTTTGATTTCCATTGGAGATTAGGAATAGATGGACTCTCTATAGGACCCATTTTACTGACGGGATTCATCACTACTTTAGCTACCTTAGCGGCTTGGCCAGTTACTCGAGATTCTCGATTATTTCATTTCTTGATGTTAGCAATGTACAGTGGGCAAATAGGATTATTTTCTTCTCGAGATCTTTTACTTTTTTTCCTCATGTGGGAGTTAGAATTAATTCCCGTTTATTTACTTGTATCCATGTGGGGAGGAAAAAAACGTCTGTACTCAGCTACAAAATTTATTTTGTACACGGCGGGGGGTTCTATTTTTCTTTTAATGGGAGTTCTGGGTATTGGTTTATATGGTTCTACTGAACCAACATTAAATTTTGAAATATTAGCCAATCGGTCCTACCCTGTGGCCTTGGAAATAATATTTTATATTGGATTTTTTCTTGCTTTTGCTGTCAAATTGCCAATTATACCCCTACATACATGGTTACCAGATACCCATGGAGAAGCCCATTATAGTACTTGTATGCTTCTAGCCGGAATCTTATTAAAAATGGGAGCGTATGGATTAGTTCGGATCAATATGGAATTATTTCCTCATGCTCATTCTATATTTTCTCCTTGGTTGATGATAGTAGGCGCAATGCAAATAATCTATGCAGCTTCAACATCTCTCGGTCAACGGAATTTAAAAAAAAGAATAGCCTATTCCTCTGTATCTCATATGGGTTTCATAATTATAGGAATAGGTTCTATCACAGATATGGGGCTCAACGGAGCCCTTTTACAAATAATCTCTCATGGATTTATTGGTGCTGCACTTTTTTTCTTGGCCGGAACAACTTATGACAGAATACGTCTTGTTTATCTTGACGAAATGGGTGGAATAGCTATCCCAATGCCAAAAATATTTACGATGTTCAGTAGCTTTTCGATGGCCTCCCTTGCATTACCAGGTATGAGTGGTTTTGTTGCCGAATTAATCGTCTTTTTTGGACTAATTACTAGTCCAAAATATCTTTTAATGACAAAACTCCTAATTACTTTTGTAATGGCGATTGGAATGATATTAACTCCTATTTATTTATTATCTATGTTACGCCAGATGTTCTATGGATACAAGATATTTAATGGCCCAAACTCTTCTTTTTTTGATTCTGGGCCACGAGAGTTATTTCTTTCGATCTCTATTTTTTTACCCGTACTCGGTATTGGTATGTACCCTGATTTCGTTCTTTCACTATCAGTTGAAAAGGTTGAAGTTATTCTATCTAATTCTTTTTATAGATAGTTTTTCTTTTTTATGAATAAAAAAAGAAAAATTAAAAAATCTTATCATTTACAAAAATGTTTGTTGTATAATGAAAAAAAGAAGGCTTTTTCTTTTTCTCTTGCGTTAAGTAAAAAAATGAATTTGAACTGGCGAGAACCCGGCGAATCAAATTCAAATATGGTAGTGATTCGCCGGGTTCTCGCCAGTTCACACAAAGTTTTTTATCTGATATGTTGTATACTTTTCTATTCCTATTCGTAAGAACCCCTTTTTGAATTCAATTAGATATTAATGTAAATGAACCATAACTATGTAGTCCTATTCCTAATAGATTGACTCCAAAATAGCATATCCAAATTATAAGAAATCCAATAGACGCCACAATTGCTGAATTTGTATCCTTCCATTTTATATTTGTTCGAGTATGTAAATAAATTGCAAATACGATCCAAGTAATAAAAGCCCAAGTTTCTTTTGGGTCCCAACTCCAGTAGGATCCCCATGCTTCATTAGCCCATACTGCTCCAGAAAGAATTCCTATGGTTAAAAAGAGAAATCCTAGACTAATAACCCGATAACTCCAATAATCCAATTGTTGACTCAATTGCGATCTGTAATAATTCCTTGGAGAAAAAAAAGAAGTTTTTTGGAAAACATTTCTTCGTTCATTCATGAATTCAATTTCACCAAGGAAAAACGACTCATTTAAATTTAATAAATGATTACTCGTAGAAAAAAACTTTCTCTTTTTTCTAACTGTAATGACTAAAAGTGATACTGATAATAATGATCCACATAAAAGGGCCGCATAACCTAATATCATCATACTTACGTGCATTATTAGCCACTCGGATTGAAGAGCGGGTACTAATATTGTGGATTCGTGTATTTCAGTTAAAAGACCTGAAGTAGCAAAGCCCTGGGAAAAAATAGCACTTGGGCCAATTATTGTGCTTAGAAGATTTTGATTTCTTTTGAAATACGGAACTATATAAATAAAGGAAAAACTCCATGAAAGAAAGATTAACGATTCATATAAATCACTTAGTGGAAAATGTTCCGAATAAACCCAACGAGTAATTAATAATCCTGTTATACATAAAAAAGTCATTATCATGCCCTTTTGAGATGAATCGTCTAGTTTTACGATTTCATCGACTAAAAAGGTTATCAAATGAATTGTAATTATAATTGAAACGACCGAAAAAGAAATATGAGTTAATATATGTTCTAAAGTTGAAAATATCATACAAAAAAGTTCCTTAATTATAAAATCGAAATCGGCAATTGAATTCATTATTCATTATACGATCTATGTTCTTTTTTTAGGAGATGACATGCCGCCACTCGGACTCGAACCGAGATGCTCTAGCACTGCTTCCTAAGAGCAGCGTGTCTACCAATTTCACCATAGCGGCTTGTCTTGACCTCATAATAGCCTATGAATAAGTAATCGTCTAGGTTTAGGAATTCAATTGGGTACAATATTTTTTAGGAAAGATTCGAATTGATGAATAAAAATTTGTTCAAATAGGTATTTGAAGGTTCATTATTTTAGTTTAGGGTCTTAGTTTTATTGTGTATTTTATAGTCTTCTCGACTTGAACTCTTGTAAAACTAGATAGTCCTACTATGAATTAAGGGGTAGAACCCCCCCCCCCCCCGAAAAAAAAACATTTTTTTTTCATTAACTGTTTTTGATTTATTTGATTTCAAAAAGTGAAACCAAAAAATCAATTTTATCAATGAACAAAAAAAGGAATACTTTTTTTTAATTCGGTAAGGTAAACAGAAGAATTCTTATTCTACATATTCGAAGAGCGGAAGGATTTCCATTCCCTGTTGAGTTAATCAATAGGGAATGGAAATCGGGAATTTGATTTTCGAAATGAAATGAGTCAATTTTTGAGTCAGACTGATTTAGATTATTCCAACGTGTTAGGTTTTATTACTTAATTTACTTATTTTTTTTTTGTTTGTCGCACAAAAAAACTTTTTGAATTCCCGGTAGAAATAGATTTCCCTAAGGAAAACGCTTTTAACGCGGCCCAATATCCCTTCCTTTTCCAAAAATTTTTACGAATATGCTTTTTTGATGCAGAAGTACGCTTTTTTGGAACTGCCATTTAAATAAAAGTTAAGAGATTACTCATTGGTATAGCTGGATGTGAAAGACATCTGTTGTTCAAAAAAATCTGCGCTTTTCTAATTCACTATGTATTATATTTATTTTCTAGATAATCTTTTTTTTTTCTAAAAATCTAAAAGAATAGAATACATAAGATGGGTGAACAATATGGGAAAATCGCATAAAATATTTCTAAAAATAAGAAAGAATATTTGTAGAAACTTGTCAAACTCGTGGAAAATATGACTAATTTGATTTGAATTTTCAAATTCGAAGGAGATTAGTAATTAATCCATATGATTTGACCAATTGTAACTTCTTGACTTGAATATTTGAAGTATTTAGCAGAAATTCAAAAAGAATAAGTAAAAAGAAATTAAAATTCAAAAATTCTATTTAAGTTAGTGCATATCTTCATTTTTTTATCGACTCCTTTCAAAAGAGGTAAGGTCCGGTGAATCGGAAACAATTAATATTAATTAAGAATTAAAAAACTTTTTTTATGGAACAGACATATCAATATACGTGGATTTTACCTTTCGTTCCACTTTCAGTTCCTATGTTAATAGGAGCGGGACTTCTTCTTTTTCCGACAGCAACAAAAAATCTTCGTCGTATGTGGGCTTTTCCAAGTATTTTATTGTTAAGTATAGTCATG